AAATATGTAATTAAGGATATAAATATAAGAGGTAAATAGTTTTATTGGTTTAAAGTTTTAGAATAAATTATTGTATGAAGTACTATTCTAGTGTGGGTAGAAAGTTGGGGTATTATGTAAGTTATAGTTAGTGGAGTAAGCTAGGTAGGGTAGGATTAGTCTATTGATTTAAAGGTATAATGGACGTATGATATTAGATATTAGAAAAATTATAAAATAATAAGTTTTTATTTCTTGATGAGTACTTGGGTTTTATATGGTAGGGATGTAGAAGCGTAGAATTATAAACACCCTAAAGTAAACAATGTTTACTCACAATATGTAGAGAACTTTTTGATTCCTGCGTAGGTGTGTATTAAATTATTTTATGTCCAACAAGCATGGATTTATAGTCTAACTGTGGTTTTTATTATCGACTAAGGTTAATGACTAAGAGGTGCTTCTGCAATTGAATTGACTGGAGACAAGTAGCCGGGAGGCTATGGTGAGGCTTAACCCCTATATTTAAAAATACCAAATGCATTACAGGCAGGGGTGAGTGATCAAGGGCTGATTAGTTACTCCACCATCGAGATGTCTTATTTAAGGGGAACGTATGGGCGATTACTAGGTTATGGCCCTGAAGTAAGAACCAGATGCCAGGTATAGTTTCAGTATATGAACCCCCAGCGCCTATGGGCCCGGAGCGAGGAGGGGGTTCTTACCCGACGGGTTGCTGGTTTCTCGGAGGATGGGAAAATTAAGGGACCACATTAGGGAGGTGATAGTCGGTTGGAAGAGCAAGATTAATAGTGTAATGGGGTATGTACGATAACGCATTTGATGTGCTATGTCCAGTTCATAATGTAATGTTTTATGTAAGATATATAGGTTGATTGTACTAAGTCATATTCTGTTGAGGACTGTTATGTGGGTATTGAGATTAATGTTGTATGTACGGTTGACTAATATGTACTTGATTGATATTCATGGGGTAAATAGTTTCATGTGGATATTACATATTATGGTTTATGGGGATATTACATATAATGTATAAGGACATTATTAATGTGGAGGTGCATATATGCACGAAGTACATAATAGAAATTGGAAGGGGTTTTTTTGTTAATACTGGGGAGGCACTTATGTTCGTAGGTGAATCCTTCATAAGAAGATGTCAGGGAATAGTTTAAATAGAACTTCGGCTTTGGGGGTCGATAGTGGAGCAAAAGCTTCTTCCTTGAATGTCCTGGGGAAAATTGAGATTTCCATTTCTGGTTTACAAGACCAGAGTAATAACTTTATACTACCAGGACTCTTCATTTTAAGAGCTTATTTTCTAGTAAGCTAAATGTGGGTAGAAAGAAGAGAATGATTGAGAAATATAGAATTGAGGCCAATTGGCCAATAATGATAAAGGGGTGTTCAACTGGTTGTCCTCCAATTCATGTGAGGGTGAATAAGTCGGCTGTGAGGATTCAAAATGGACATTGGCTGAGGGGGCGGAATATCATGCTCCGTTGTTTTGAGAATTGAAGTACAGGAAGAATGGCTAAGATTAAAATTGAAAATACTAGGGCTAGGACTCCTCCTAGTTTGTTGGGGATAGAGCGTAAGATGGCATATGCAAATAAAAAATACCATTCTGGTTTAATATGGGGAGGGGTACTTAGTGGGTTGGCGGGGGTGTAGTTATCGGGGTCTCCTAATAAGTCTGGGGAGAATAAGACTAGGGTTATGAGGAGAAAAATGAGTAGGAGTAGGCCTAGAATATCTTTAATTGTGTAATAAGGGTGGAATGGGATTTTGTCTGTGTCTGAGTTTAATCCTGATGGGTTATTCGATCCTGTTTCGTGAAGGAATAGAAGGTGGACTATTACTAGGGCTGCAATAATGAAGGGTAGAATAAAGTGAAATGCAAAAAATCGGGTTAGAGTAGCTTTGTCTACGGAGAAGCCGCCTCAAATTCATTCTACTAAGGTAGTACCGATGTAGGGGATGGCAGATAAAAGATTAGTAATTACGGTAGCTCCTCAAAAGGATATTTGTCCTCATGGGAGGACGTAACCTATGAATGCAGTTGCTATAACAGTAAACAGGAGAATAATGCCGATATTTCAGGTTTCGATAAATATGTAGGATCCATAATATATTCCTCGACCTACATGGAGAAATAAGCAAATAAAGAATATGGAGGCTCCATTTGCGTGTATATAGCGAATCAATCAGCCGTAGTTTACGTCTCGGCAGATATGTGTAACGGATGAGAATGCTGTTATTGTATCTGATGTATAGTGTATAGCTAGAAATAGGCCTGTTAGGATTTGAATTCCTAAGCAGGCTCCTAGAAGGGATCCAAAAATTCATCAAGCTGAAATATTTGAAGGGGTTGGTAGATCAATGAATGAATGATTAATAATTTTGATGAGAGGGTGGGATTTTCGAATAATTGTCATTAGTGTTTTTATAGTTGAAATACAACGATGATTTTTCATGTCATTAGTCATGGTTTAATTCCATGTAAAAACTATGACATATATTTTATTTCTGTTAAGCATGCCCTTTGTCTTTGGCTTTTTAGGAGATTCTTTAAAGCCGTCACCTATTTATGGTGGATTGGGTTTAATTTTAAGTGGTGGGGTTGGTTGTTGGATTGTGTTATATTTTGGTGGTTCTTTTTTAGGGCTTATAGTGTTTTTAATTTATTTAGGAGGGATGTTAGTAGTGTTTGGTTATACAACGGCTATGGCTACTGAGGAGTATCCTGAAACTTGAGGGTCGAATACCTTAGTTTGAAGTATGCTATTGTCGGGGTTTGTGGTAGAGATTATTTTAATTTTATTGATAAAAGGTTATGATAAAATTGAGGTTGTGGTAAATTTTAATGGACTAGAGGATTGGGTTTTATTTGAGGGTGATGATGTAGGTCTTATTCGTGAAGATTCAATGGGTGTAGCTGCTCTATATAGTTATGGAAGTTGATTGATGGTTGTGGCGGGTTGGTCATTATTTGTTAGTATTTTTATTGTGATTGAAATTACTCGTGGTAATTAGATAATTAATATAGTTACTATAAGTATGGATAGAAGAAAGGATAAGAAGTAGAGTTTAATTAGTCCTGTTTGATTTGAGGAAAGAGTAGAGTCTATAAGTTGAGTAGAGGAGAGAAGTTTGGGAGTGGATTTTTCTAGTCAGATTAAGTCTAAGAGAGTGGATGCTGAATTATGACTGATTAGTAGATTTGTGTTTGGGAATAGGCGGTGTATAGTTGATGGAAAAAATCCTAGGAGATTAGAGAATTTTACATGTTGAGAGGTAGTTTTGTATTTAAAATAAAGAGATAGGTTGTTGAGTTCTATAGCTATTATGAACCCTAAAATAGTGACAATCAAGGCTGTTAATTTAAGATATCATGGTATGGTTATTTGTTGGATGCTTATAGGGGTTATATTGTTTGTAATGAGAAATCCGGCAAAAATGCTACCAATTAACAAGCGTTTAATGGCATTGTTAAGTAGTGGGTTGTTTTCGTTAATAGGGCTTAAGGGAACGAATCGTGGTTTTGACCGGATGAGCAAAAAGATAATGCGTGTACTGTAAATAGCTGTGAGGGAGGTGGCGATAAGTGTAATTGATAGGGCTCATGCGTTGGTATACGACGTGTTGGCGGATTCGATGATTAAGTCTTTGGAATAGAACCCTGTAAGATAAGGTGTTCCTGTGAGTGTGAGACTTCCTACTGTTAACTCGGATGAGGTAAATGGTAGAGTTTTAAATAGACCTCCTATTTTTCGGATGTCTTGTTCATCATTTAGGTTGTGAATAATAGACCCAGAGCATATGAATAGTATGGCTTTAAAGAATGCGTGGGTGCAGATATGGAAGAAAGCTAAGTAAGGTTGATTAATACCAATAGTTACTATTATTAATCCTAATTGGCTAGAGGTAGAAAAGGCAATAATCTTTTTGATGTCATTTTGTGTTAGAGCACAAATTGCTGTGAATAAAGTTGTAATAGCGCCTAGGCATATAATAATTGATTGGACAAGTTGATTGTTTTTAATAAAGGGATAGAATCGAATTAAAAGGAAAACCCCCGCAACTACTATAGTGCTAGAGTGAAGTAGGGCTGAGACAGGTGTGGGGCCTTCTATAGCTGAGGGAAGTCATGGATGAAGACCAAATTGTGCTGATTTTCCAGCTGCAGCTAGAATAAGTCCTAAAAGTGGAAGAATATTAGAACTATTTTGTGATGAAAAGCGTTGTTGGAATTCTCATGAGCTTGAATGTATGAGAAACCATGCTATAGAAAGAACAAAACCAATGTCTCCGATTCGGTTGTATAGGACTGCTTGGAGGGCTGCTGTGTTGGCATCTGGGCGTCCGTATCATCAGCCGATTAATAGAAAAGATATGATTCCTACACCTTCTCAGCCAATGAAAAGTTGGAATAGATTATTAGCTGTTACTAAGATGATCATAGTAATTAAGAAAAGTAATAGGTATTTGAAAAAGCGGTTGATGTAAGGGTCTGAGTGTATATATCATAATGAAAACTCTATAATTGATCATGTTACGAATAGTGCTACTGGAACAAATATTATTGAGAATATATCTATTTTAAAGCTTATGGTAAGATTAAGAGTTTGAATTGTTATTCAATGTCAGTTAGAGATGATTATATCGTAGCCAGAGTTAATAAATATTAAAGTGGGGATAAGACTAAATAAGAAGGCACAGATAATGGATGTTTTCACATGATTTGGGAATAAATTATTATTGTATTGATCAGTAAAAGATAGAAGGATAGGGTAAAGGAGAATAGAGAAAGTTATTAAGGTAAAAGAGGAAAATAGGTTTATTACTTTTATTTGGAGTTTCACCAATTTTTTGGTTCCTAAGACCAACGGATAACTTCTATCCTTTAAAAGTTAAGGAAGCCATATTTTTACATATGGAGGCATGAATTAGCAGTTCTTGCATACTTCCTTGGTAAATAAGAAGGTTTAAAGTCTTCTATTATTAGATTCACAATCTAATGTTTTTGTTAAACTATATCTACAGAGCAAATTTCCCAAGATAAACTTTGGGTTTAGACTTAGGAGGAGAAGAGGGAGTAGATGTATTAATATTAATGTGTTTTCTCGTGTAAAGGAGGGGGAAATATTCTTGATATGATATGATAATTTTCCTCGTTGAGTTATGATTAGTATATAAATAGAATATAGGGCGGTGATAAGTATGTTTAAGCCTGTTAAAATGATTGTAAAATTTGATCATGAAAAAGTTGATAAAATAATAAGTAGTTCTCCAATTAGGTTAATTGTTGGGGGTAAGGCTAAGTTGGTGAGGTTTGCTAAGATTCATCAAGTGCCTATTAGAGGGAGGATTATTTGTAGTCCGCGAGCTAAGAGTAAAGTTCGGCTATGGGTACGTTCGTAATTTGAGTTTGCTAGGCAGAATAAAAGTGATGAAGTTAGGCCATGTGCGATTATTAGACCTGTGGCTCCTATAAAGCTTCAGGCTGTTTGGCTTAAGATTGCAATAATGACTAATCCTATGTGGCTTACTGATGAATAAGCGATTAATGATTTTAAGTCTGTTTGGCGTAAGCAAATTGAGCTAGTTATAATTATTCCTCATAACGATAGTATTAAGAAAGGGTATGTCATAGTTTCAGTTATTGGGTCTAAGATAACTGTAATGCGTATTATACCATAACCTCCTAGTTTTAGAAGAATTGCTGCGAGGACTATGGATCCGGCAATGGGTGCTTCTACATGTGCTTTAGGAAGTCAAAGGTGAAGTCCATATAATGGTATTTTTACTAGAAAAGCTATTATACATGCTAGTCATATTAGGTTATTAGATCATGGAAAGATTAGTTGTGGAGAAGTGAAAGATATAATAAGGAAGTTTAGGGATCCAGATGAGATTTGAATGTAGATTAAGACGATTAGAAGGGGGAGAGATCCGATTAGGGTATAAAATAGAAAATATAAGCCTGCATTAAGGCGTTCGGTTTGGTTTCCTCATCGGGTGATAATGATTAGTGTAGGAATAAGTGTAGCTTCAAATAGAATATAACCCAGGATTAGTTCTGTAGCTGAGAATGTTATGATGAGAAAAGTCTGTAAAGAAATTAAAATTGTGATAAATAGTTTTTTTCGTGTGGTTGTCTCTTTAGTAAGATGATTTTGGCTTGCAAGTATTATAAGTGGAAAAAGTCAGGTAGTAAGAATAAGAAGAGGAGAAGATAATGAGTCTGTAAAAAATAAAGGTGAGAAATTTAAGCTTGAGCTGTCAAGTTGATTAAGCAGGAATAAGCTGGCTAGGCTAATTAAGAGACTATGTGTTGTAATCTTTGTTCAAATTAGGGAAGATTTAGAGAATCAGGTGATAGGGATTAGTAGTATAGTTGGAATAATGATTTTTAGCATTGTAAGACGTTTAAGTTTTGGACATAATCTAATCCATAAGAGCTTGATACTATGACTAGGAAGGCTAAGCCAATTGCAGCTTCACAGGCTGCGAAGACTAAAAGGGTAATGGGTATAATAAAAGATAGTGAAAAGAGTATATTTAGAATAATTGCTGAGTTAATAATGAATATTGAGAGTATTATTCCTTCTAGGCATAGAAGAGAAGATATTAGGTGTGAGCGGTAAATTAGAATACCTAAGAGAGATAAGAGGTATGCGGAGAATACATTGAAGAAGATAAGCGGCATGTTGGTAATTATAAAATGAATTATAATTTAATGAGTCGAAATCATTTGTTTTTGGGTTAAACTAATTACCATATTCAACTCATTCTAAGCCTTTTTGAATTCATTCGTATGCTAATCCTAGGGCTAGAATGGAGATTAAGACGAGTGCAACTATTAGTATAAGGAGAAGATTATTAATCTGAGAAGCTCATGGAAGAGGGAGAAGGAGGGCTATTTCTAGACTGCATAAAAGAAAAGTAATTGCGACTAGAAAGAATTTTATTGAAAATGGTAGGCGGGCTGAGCCTAGTGGGTCAAATCCACATTCATAGGGACTGATCTTTTCGGTATAGATATTTAATTGAGGTAGTCAGAAGGCAATAGTAATTAAGATAGAAGATAGAGTTAAGTTAATAAAAATAGTTAATATTATATTAATTACTCCCTTTCAGATTAAACCTGAAACTAACTGATTGGAAGTCAGTTGTACTGATTATACTAAGGGAGTATGAGCCTCATCAATAGATAGATACATATAGGAACAGTCATACTACATCAACGAACTGTCAATATCAGGCTGCAGCTTCAAACCCAAAGTGATGGTTAGATGTAAAGTGAAAATTAAGTTGTCGTATTAGGCATACTGTAAGGGATGTAGATCCAATGATTACATGTAGGCCGTGGAAACCTGTGGCCATAAAAAATGTTGAGCCATAGACTCCGTCTGAAATAGTAAAAGATGTTTCTAAATATTCGGAGGCTTGGAGAATAGTAAAATAAAAGCCTAATAGAATAGTTATTAGCAGGGCCTGAGTTATATGATTTCGGTTTCCTTCTATTAGACTATTATGTGCTCAGGTAATTGAGACACATGATGCTAGTAGAACAGTAGTATTAAGTAATGGTACTTCTAAAGGATTAAAGAGGGTAATACCTGTTGGTGGTCAGCATCCTCCTAGTTCAGGAGTAGGTGCTAGGCTAGAATGATAAAAGGCTCAAAAAAATCCGGCAAAGAAAAAAATTTCGGATACAATAAATAAGATTATCCCATATCGTAATCCTTTTTGAATAATTATTGTATGGTGGCCTTGAAATGTTCCTTCACGAATGATGTCTCGTCATCATTGATATATAGTTAGAGAGTTAGCTGTTAGGCCTAAGATTAGGAGAGTAGATGAATTAAAATGAAATCATATTACTAGGCCGGATGTTAAAAGAAGTGCTGAGAGGGCTCCTGTTAGGGGTCATGGGCTAGGGTTAACTATGTGATATGCATGAGTTTGGTGGGTCATTAGGTATTATCGTGTAAATAAATGCTAACTAGAATATTAAATATATAATCTTGAATTAATGCTACAGCGAATTCTAGAATAGTAAGGAGGATAAGGATAATAAACGTAATTATAGCGGTTGGGGGACTGATAGATGTTAAGACTAGAGTTGCACCTCCAATTAGGTGTATTAGTAGATGTCCAGCTGTGATATTAGCTGTAAGTCGAACTGCTAGGGCCATAGGTTGAATAAATAGACTAATAGTCTCAATAATAATGAGTATTGGAATTAGAGGAATTGGTGTCCCTTGAGGTAGAAAATGGGCTAGGGATTGATTTAGTTTATGTCGAAACCCAGTAATTACTGCACCTGCTCAGAGTGGGATTGCTATACCTAGGTTTATTGATAATTGTGTAGTTGGGGTAAAAGTATGAGGTAAAAGACCTAGAAGATTAGTTGAGCCAATAAATATAATTAGAGAAACTAATATTAGAGATCATGTTCGTCCTTTATTATTATGTATTGTTATCATTTGTTTTAAGAATCAGTTGTGTAAGCATAGTTGAAATGAGATTAAGCGATTATTAATTAAGCGATTAGATGAGGGAAATAAAATCCCCTGGAATAGAATAATTAGGATTACGACAGGGAGGCCTGTTAATGTTGGTGTAATGAAAGAGGCAAATAACTCTTCGTTCATTTTTTATCTCAAGGATTATGGTGTTTAAGTGTTTTCAAATCTTTAGGGGTAGGATTGGGTGAGAAAATATGTGTTGTGAGCTTAAGTTGTAGTCGATGAATAATGCTAAAACTTGTAGATAAGATTGTAGTAAATCATGTAGATGTATCTAGTTGCGGCATTTCATTATGAGAAATTAATTATTCTCAATCTTTAACTTAAAAGGTTAATGCTTGTTTAGCTTCATAATGGAATTAAATTATAGACAAGGATCAGTTTTCGAAATATTTTAATGGAACAAGCTCAAGAACAATAGGTATAAAGCTATGATTTGATCCGCAGATCTCTGAGCATTGGCCATAATATAGTCCTGGTCGAGTTGATGTGAGGGTAGCTTGATTAAGACGGCCTGGGATGGCGTCAGTTTTTAGTCCTAGAGAAGGGACTGCTCATGAGTGTAGTACATCTTCAGATGAGATTAGTACGCGTACAGGCATTTCTATTGGTAATACTACACGATTATCAACTTCTAGGAGTCGGAGTTCCCCTGGTTTTAAGTCAGTGGTAGGAACTATGTAAGAGTCAAAACTTAGGTCTTCATAACCTGTATACTGATAGCTTCAGTATCATTGATGACCCACTGTTTTAACGGTTAGAGTAGGGTTATTAAGTTCATCTATTATATAAAGAATTCGTAAGGATGGAAGGGCAATTATAATAAGGATAATGGCTGAGAGAATTGTTCAAATAGTCTCGCCTTCTTGGGCATCCATTGTACTTGTATGGGTTAATTTTGTTGTTAATATAAGAATGATAATATATAGGACTAAAGAGCTAATAAGAAAGACAATTATAAGGGCATGGTCATGAAAGTGAAGGAGTTCTTCTATAATTGGTGATGTTGCATCTTGAAATCCTAATTCAAATGGGTAGGCCATGAAGACATATAGGAGTTAAACCTATAAATTAACTTTGACAAAGTTATGTAATGTTTTTACTAATATCTTTATATTAATAAAGAAAGATTATAAAGGTTATAGGGCTGGCTTGAAACTAGCTTTAGGGGGTTCAATTCCTTCCTTTCTTGAACCTATGCTTAACATAAGTAGGCTCTTCAAATGTGTGATATGGTGGAGGACATCCATGCAATCACTCTAAATTTGTGGATGGAAGTTCAACTGTTAGTACTTCTCGTTTTGAGGCGAAAGCTTCTCATACCATAAACATTATGATTATTACAGCTGTAAGAGAGATAAAGGATCCTATTGAAGATACAGTATTTCATGTTGTATAAGCGTCTGGGTAGTCTGAGTATCGTCGAGGTATACCTGATAAACCAAGAAAATCTTGAGGGAAGAATGTCAGATTTATTCCAACAAATATAACTGCAAAGTGGATTTTTGCTCACGCGTCATTTGAGGTATAGCCTAAAAAAAGTGGGAATCAGTGGGCGAAGCCAACTATATTGGCGAATACTGCTCCTGTAAATAATACATAGTGGAATTGGGCCAATACATAGTATGTATCGTGAAGTACAATATCTAGGGAAGAATTTGCTAGGACAATTCCGGTTAATCCTCCAACAGTAAATAGGAAAATAAATCCTAAGGCTCATAGTATAGCGGGGGATCAGACAATATTACCTCCATGGAGAGTTGCTAGTCAGCTAAAGACTTTTACTCCTGTAGGAATAGCAATAATTATAGTAGCTGATGTAAAATATGCTCGAGTATCTACATCTAATCCTACGGTAAATATATGGTGAGCTCATACAATAAATCCTAGGAATCCAATGGATATTATGGCTCCTACCATGCCTATATATCCGAAGGGTTCTTTTTTTCCTGAATAATAGGTGGTCCGATGTGAAATAATTCCAAACCAGGTAAAAAGTAGAATATATACTTCGGGGTGACCAAAGAATCAGAATAGGTGTTGGTATAAAATAGGGTCTCCTCCTCCAGCAGGGTAAAGAAAGGTAGTATTGAGATTACGGTCTGTTAGTAATATAGTAATACCTGCTGCTAGTACTGGAAGAGATAGAATAATTAAGACAGCAGTAATTAATACTGACCATACGAATAATGGAGTTTGATATTGAGATATTGCAGGAGGTTTTATATTAATAATTGTTGTGATAAAATTAATGGCACCTAAAATTGAGGCGCTCCCTGCTAGATGAAGTGAAAAAAATGTTAAGTCAACAGAGGCTCCTGCGTGAGCTAAATTTCCTGCAAGAGGGGGATATACAGTTCAACCTGTACCTGCCCCTGCTTCTACTATAGAGGAGGCTGAGAGAAGAAGAAAGGAAGGTGGAAGGAGTCAGAGGCTTATATTATTTATTCGTGGGAACGCTATATCAGGGGCTCCAATTATTAAAGGAACTAATCAGTTTCCAAATCCTCCAATCATAATTGGTATAACTATAAAGAAAATTATGACAAATGCATGGGCTGTGACAATAACGTTATAGATTTGATCATCACCCAGTAGTGCTCCGGGTTGGCCTAGTTCAGCACGGATTAAGAGACTTAAGGCTGTACCAACTATTCCGGCTCAAGCACCAAATAGTAGATATAGCGTGCCAATGTCTTTGTGATTTGTTGAAAAGAATCAACGGTTAATGAACATAAGTAGGTGGTAGGATGGCTGAGTAAGCATTAGACTGTAAATCTAAATACAGAGGGTGACCCCTCTTCCTATCAAGCCCTGAGGTGATTAATCATATTGAATTGCAAATTCAAAGGAGTAGACTCAGAGCCTACCGGGGCTTCTCCCGCCTTTTTTTCCGGCGGCGGGAGAAGTAGATTGAAGCCAGTTGATTAAGGTGTTTAGCTGTTAACTAAAGTTTTGTGGGTTCAAATCCCATCAGTCTAGAAAGAGTAGAATAAGGATTTAGCTTAATTAAAGTGTTTGATTTGCGTTCAGATGATGTAAGAATAATCTTGCAATCCTTAGAATCAGGAATTAAGTATTTGATTACTTGCTTAAAGCTTTGAAGGCTATTGGTCTGGTTAACCTAAATTCCTAGGTTTAAGAATTGATACCTAGGGGTGTTAGGGGTAGTAGAGAGATGGATAGAAAAATAATGAAAGAGTTTAAGATTATTAACTTTGTGTTTTCAAACTTTCATTTTATTTTTATGTTGTTGGATGAAGGGAATAAAGTAAGGGATGTAGAGTAGATAAGGCGGGTATAAAAGTAAAGGTTTAGTAGTGCCATTATTGCTATAGAGAGGGCTAGTATGGTCACATGGTTTTTGATTACTTCTTGGATAATGATTCATTTTGGTAGGAATCCTGAAAGTGGTGGAAGACCTCCAAGTGATATTAGTGTAATTAGTGTAGCGGAAATTATAATGGGTGTGTTATTTCATAGGGTGGATAGGGAAAACGTTGTTGTATTATTGTTTAAGTAGAATGATGAGAATATGGTAATGGTTATTAAAATGTAGATAATTAGGTTTAGAACTATAGCTGAGGGATTGAAAGTAATGATAGCTAGTATTCATCCTATGTGAGCGATTGATGAGTAAGCTATAACCTTTCGTAGTTGTGTTTGGTTTAGTCCACCTCATCCTCCCAGTGCGATTGATGTAATAGCTATGGTGAGGATAATAAGAGGGTTGGTTGAGGAAGAAATTTGGTATAAGATGAGTAATGGTGCTAGTTTTTGTCATGTAAGGATGATTATACCTGGTAGGAGTAGGATGCCTTGGATTACTTCTGGTACTCAGAAGTGGAATGAGCTTAAGCCTAGTTTTATTGTTAATGCAATGGTAGCTAGGATGGATGGAAAGTTGCTGGTAAAACTAAACTCTGTTCATTGACCTGAAAGTATAATGTTTGAGATAATTGCTATTATTAGGATTATAGAGGCTGTGGCTTGGATACGGAACCACTTTGTTGCAGCTTCTGTTGATCGGGGGTTAGCTTTGTTGATGATAATTGGAATAATAGAGAGTATACTCATTTCTAAGCCAACTCAAGTAAGTAATCAGTGAGAGCTGAGGAGAACGATAAACGTTCCTATAAATAGTGTGGAGAAGATGGCGGTGGCGGTGAGGGGGTTGATTAGTACGGGAAGGATATAAACCAACACTTTCGGGGTATGGGCCCGATAGCTTATTTAGCTGACCTTACTAGATTAGAATATGGTGTATGATTGGTAGCACGAAGAATTTTGAATTCTTAGGGTAAGGTTCGATTCCTTTGATTCTAGAAATAAGAGGCTTTAAACCTCTATGATTTACTCTATCAAAGTAACTCTTTTGTCAGACATATTTCTAAGTTTGTGGGGGAATATTTGATAGTATAATAGGGAGTGTAACATGTCATATACAGAGAGCTAATGTTAAGGGTAAAAAGTTTTTTCATAACAGGTGTAGTAGGTGGTCATACCGAAATCGTGGGTAGGAGGCTCGGATTCATAGAAATATGGAAGTAAGAATAAGAGTTTTTATTATGAAGTTGAGCGTAAAGGTTTCAGGGAAGTAAATATTATTTAAAGCACTTAAGAAGAGGGTGGAAGTTAGGGTATTTATTATAATAATGTTTGTGTATTCTGCTATAAAGAAGAGGGCAAATGGCCCAGCTGCGTATTCTACATTGAACCCAGAGACAAGTTCTGATTCACCCTTTGTTAGATCGGACCGGGCCCGATTGGTTTCGGCTAAGGTGGAAATCACCCATACTATTGCTAGTGGTCACGTAGGTAAAATAACTCAGACACGCTCTTGTGTTTGTGTGAGTGTAGATAGAGTAAACGATCCATTGTATATTAAAGTTGAGAGAAGAATAATGGCTAAAGTAACTTCATATGAAACTGTTTGGGCTACTGCTCGTAGGGCTCCAATGAGTGAATATTTGGAATTGGAAGCTCATCCTGATCATAAAACAGAATGGACGGCTAGACTTGATGTGGCGAGAATAAAAACTATCCCTATATTTATATTGATTAGTGGTTGTGGTATGGGGAGAGGAATTCATATTGAGAATGCTAGGGTGAGAGCTAGTGTAGGTGCAATAGTGAATAGGCTTATTGATGAAGATAAAGGTCGTAAAGGCTCTTTAATGAAGAGTTTTATAGCATCAGCGATTGGTTGAAGTAGGCCATAAGGTCCAACGATATTTGGTCCTTTGCGGAGTTGTATATATCCAAGGACTTTTCCGTCGATTAAAGTAAGGAATGCTATGGCTAAAAGAATGGGAATAATTAGGGAAAATAGGTTGACAATAAACATGTTGTTAAGGAGAGAATTTGAATCTCTGAAAATAAAGTTTTAAGTTTTACGCAATTACCGGGCTCTGCCACCTTAACAAACCCTGGTCTAGGGTAAAGTATGTGAGGATTTTAAATTAAGATTGGTTCATTTATAGTGCTTAGGGCATGTTGTTAACATAGGCCCTGCTTTCCTTGTCCTTTCGTACTGGGGAGAGCTTGAAAATAGATAGAAACCGACCTGGATTACTCCGGTCTGAACTCAGATCACGTAGGACTGTTAATCGTTGAACAAACGAACCGTCAATAGCGGCTACACCATTGGGATGTCCTGATCCAACATCGAGGTCGTAAACCCTATTGTCGATATGAACTCTAAAATAGGATTGCGCTGTTATCCCTAGGATAAATTAATTCATTGATCAAGAATTTTGGATCAATTGGATATATTAGATTTTGAATTATTTGTATAGATTTTATATTTCGGAGATTTATTTATGCTCCGAGGTCACCCCAACCGAAATTTCTAACTTAATTATTTTTTGGTTATTCCTAATGGATGGTTAGTATAAAATTTAAGTTAGCCAATTGAAGCTCCATAGGGTCTTCTCGTCTTATTATTATATTCCAGCCTCTTCACTGGAAGGTCAATTTCACTGATTGGAAGTAAGAGACAGTTAAACCCTCGTTAAGCCATTCATACAAGTCCCTAATTAAGGAACAAGTGATTATGCTACCTTTGCACGGTCAGGATACCGCGGCCGTTAAACGAAAGTCACTGGGCAGGCAGTGCCTCTAATACTTGTTATGCTATAGGTGATGTTTTTGGTAAACAGGCGGGGTTAGTGTTTGCCGAGTTCCTTTTACTTCTTTTAATCTTTCCTTGAATGCATACCTGTGTTGGATTAACAATATAGTTAATAAAAATTTAATTAGGGTTATTATTATTAGATTGTTAACTATCAGTGAGTATTCGGTCTGATATAAACTCATGCTAGGAGAAAATTTTTCTTGTTACTTATATTAACATATTTTCATCTATTTATAAATAGATTAACCCAGTGGTAATAATAGGAGTTGAATTAGAAGAAGCGAATTTGGTTTAATTAAATGTTGAGCTTGAACGCTTTCTTAACTGGTGGCTGCTTTTAGGCCAACTGTGGAATAATATTAAGTTTACTCACTATTACAGGTTATTTCCTTATCTTAAAGAGCTGTCCCTCTTTAGATAAAGTTTAAACTTTACATTTGATTTGGAGTTCTTTTTGGTAAAGCTAAAACTGAACTAAGACCCTTGTACTGGTAACCAGCTATCACCAAGCTCGATTGGTCTTTCACCTCTACTTATAAGTCTTCCCACTATTTTGCTACATAGACGGGTAAGCCCTAATGGCTGCTTGTAAGTAGCTCGTCTGGTTTCGGGGTATTTAACTTTAATTCTTTATGTTAAGATGTTTCTAGTTAATTCATTATGCAAAAGGTAGAAGTTTTAATCTTTGCTTTATATTACTTTGAGAATTCTTTCATCTTTCCCTTGCGGTACTTTATCTATAGCGCCAAATAATAATTTCTATCTCCTATACTTTTATTTGGATAAATGTTTTGATTTATATAAGTATATTAGTTGAGTAAGATTTAGGTGGGCTAGGTTTGGTTCAAAATGTTTATATAACATAAAATCTTCTGGGTGTAAGCCAGATGCTTTTGGTTAAGCTACATTTTGATTACTCCAAGCACACTTTCCAGTATGCTTACCATGTTACGACTTATCTCCTCTTGCAAAGTGCAGAGATTTAATTATAGATAAATTATATTCATGCTTGAGGAGGGTGACGGGCGGTGTGTGCGTGCTTCATGGCCCTATTCAGCTAGGCTCTCTATTCTTAGCTTACTACTAAATCCGCCTTTTACTTTTAGGTTTCATAAAAGTTGACGTGAATGTACTTGGGAAAGGAAATGTAGCCCATTTCTTTCCACTTCATAGGCTACACCTTGACCTAACGTTTTTATGTTAATACTTGGGCTTACTTTGATTCCTTGTTAAGGTTTGCTGAAGATGGCGGTATATAAGCTGTGGTAGCAAGAAGTGGTGAGGTTTATCGGGGTTTATCGATTATAGAACAGGCTCCTCTAGAGGGATATAAAGCACCGCCAAGTCCTTTGAGTTTTGAGCTGTGGCTTGTAGTACTCTGGCGAACGGTTGCGTTAGTAAGGGTTTATGTTTAGGGCTAAGCATAGTGGGGTATCTAATCCCAGTTTGGGTCTTAGCTATCGTGTATTCAGATTTTAGTAAGGTGACTTTCGTATGTTATTTTTTCTCTGGCAAAGGCTTTTTACAGCTTAGACAGAATTTAACCTTATTGTAGGAATAATCTAAACACCCTTTACGCCGAAACTTATTAATTTGGGTTAATCGTATGACCGCGGTGGCTGGCACGAAATTTACCAACCCTAGATTATAGCATAGCTTAGTCAAACTTTCGTTTATATTTTAATTTTAATCACTGCTGTAACCCGTGGGGGTGTGGTTTAGCAAGGTGTTTTGAGCTACGGTGATGTGTGCTTGATACCTGCTCCTTTAAGTCTGTATGACGTAGAGGGCATTCTCACAGGGTCGTAGATGCTTGCATGTGTAATCTTGCTATAAACTAATAAGAAGGCTGGGACCAAACCTTTGTGTTTATGGGGTGTAGCTACCTATCTAAGCATTTTCAGTGCTTTGCTTATTATAAGCTACATTAAC